CGATTTTTTTCATCCAAAGAATTTTCTTTTTTATACAAATACAATACATAGGTCGTCGATTTGGCAGTGGATAAAAAAGGGGGACCCATCTTTCCAGTTAATGGTTCAAATAATTTTATCCATATGAGTGTTCTACATCGGATAAACTCCCAATTATTCCTTTTTTATCATTTTTAAACCTTTTTTTTTTAGTACTAATGTAACGGTAGAAAGAGTACCATGCTATGCTGTGCCTGGACTTCAAACAATTTATCTTTAACCATGTAAAAGACCTCAACATTATTGGTTGATAGAGAAGAGAATCAAAGTTCATTTACCAATTAGTCACGAAATGCTATGGTTCTTACATAGGATTTCTGAATGAAATCCAATTCCTAAGTAATTCGTCGAGATTGTGCACCCTTTGTTCCTATTTCTGCTATATTCTGCTATAAAAAAGAATACATAAATAGAAATAAAGTGCAGCCGGTGAAATCCAACCTATTCTTGAAATAGACAACTCGCACACACTCCCTTTCCAAAAAAAATCAATACACCCAGCACTACGCTTAGATTTATTGGATTTGTTGCTAAAATATCGGTATTAAACTCGAAACTCCCAGCGGATGCCCAGTGCTCCACGGAAACAAAAGAATCGGTTATATTTTTCATATGCTCTCCCCTTATAGATAGGACTAACAAAGAACAGAGTTCTTTTTGTATAACTCCGCTTATTATTGTTAATGGAATTTCAGAATTCTCAAATTTCTTAGTTATGGTTATGTTTTTCTTCTTCTTTTTTTTTTATTCTACGATGAAATGAAACATTAAACAAAAGGATTTGCAAATAAAAGAGCTAATGCCACGACTAGTCCATAAATTGTTAAAGCTTCCATAAAAGCGAGACTAAGCAATAAAGTACCTCGTATTTTACCCTCTGCTTCTGGTTGTCTCGCAATACCTTCTACGGCTTGGCCCGCAGCAGTACCTTGACCAACCCCAGGTCCGATAGAAGCAAGCCCTACAGCCAATCCAGCAGCAATAACGGAAGCAGCAGAAATAAGTGGATTCATGGTAAGTTCCTCGCACCAAAAAAAGAAATGGTTAATGATACAACCAACCAATGAATTAGTTACTTAATTTACTTATTTTTCTACTTCTACTTTTACTACTACACTTATTTTTTATTTTGTGATCTTTATCACTAAAATATATTAGGTCGAAGTAGCTAAAAGCTCCAAAAGGAACTCCTAATATTACTGAATTGTCAGAACTACTTCGATATACCATTTTTCCTTTCTACCTTATGTAAATAGATATTGTATACGGTTTTAGTCATTGCGTTTCCTTGTTTAGAAACTATTCTATTTTTTCTCTTTCATTCAATTCACAATAACAGACAGACAAAATAGAAAAAAGACGGATATGAGAATCCATCTATAATGCAGTGGGCTCAAAAAAAGGAGATAGGGATAATTACTATCTAACTAGTAAATAACATATACTTTTATTCTTACATAACGTAAATCACTTGTACTTTTTATTCTATTAAATCGTATTCTGTAACCATTATTCGAAATATACATAAGGATTCCATACTCATAGGCATTACATATACATATATGTAGTAGGATCCCCAACTCTTCCAAATTCCAAATTTGGCAATATCATCTATCTTTCTTCATATAGACATACATGTAGCTATTTGCATTTTCTTCTACAACCCAGTGGTTTATATTGAACCCCCCGCATTGCTTGAATTGGGATAAGCTTAAAAAAAGACTATTTCGAAAGTTAGTCAATGATGACCCTCCATGGATTCACCTATATAAGCCGCAGCTAAAGTTGCAAAAATAAGAGCTTGAATACCACTTGTAAATAATCCAAGAAACATGACAGGTATAGGAACTACTGAAGGCACTAAAGAAACAAGAACAACAACCACTAATTCATCAGCCAATATATTCCCGAAAAGTCGAAAACTAAGAGATAAAGGTTTTGTGAAATCTTCTAGAATATTAATTGGTAAAAGTATTGGAGTTGGTTGAATGTATTTCCCGAAATATCCCAATCCTTTTTTGCTAAGACCCGCATAGAAATATGCCACTGACGTGGGTAAAGCTAAAGCAACAGTAGTATTTATATCATTCGTGGGCGCAGCTAACTCTCCATGAGGTAACTTTATGATTTTCCAAGGTAAAAGAGCACCTGACCAGTTAGAAACAAAAATAAATAAGAACATCGTTCCTATAAAAGGAACCCAAGGACCATACTCCTCTCCAATTTGAGTTTTGCTCAAATCTTGGATAAATTCAAGGACATATTCGAATAAATTCTGACCGTTGGTCGGAATGGTTTGTGGATTCCGAACAGCTATGATGATTGAACCTAATAAGATAGCAATTACAACCCAAGAAGTGATAAGTACTTGGGCATGAATTTGTAAACCTCCTATTTGCCAATAGAAATGTTGACCTACTTCTACACCTGATATATCATATAACCCTTTGAGTGTTTTAATGGAACATGGTATAACATTCATATTGTCATTGTCCTCTAACAGAAATCAAACTTCAAAAAAGTCATTATTTTGATTCAACCATCTCTTTCTCAATTCATCTATGTTCATTCATGAATTTCAGTTATGAATCATATATTTCGGATACCGAGAAATCACATAAAAAAGAATATCAATTATTTTCTCTTTTAAATATTATTCGATAGTCAAAACATAGTTGAAACTCCAAAAGATGCAAAACAAAATAGTAACAATAAAAGAGAGTTCGCCAAAAACAAACTAATCTTCTTCTTTCTTCTTCTTAATGATAAGAATAATTAGAAGATAATCAACAATTTTTTATATAACTAGAACGGCCCTCACAAATTGCAGATACTAATTTGGTAAGAATTAATCGAATTGAAGCTATAGCATCATCGTTGGCCGGAATAGAAATATCTGCAAGATCTGGGTCACAATTTGTATCAATTAAACAAATCGTCGGAATACCCAAAATGACACATTCTCGAAGAACCGTATATTCTTCTTGCTGATCAACGATAATTACAATATCGGGCAATCCCGTCATATATTTGATCCCACCCAGATATGCTTGCAAGGTAGATAACTTTCTCTTCAACATTGCTGCGTCTCCTTTGGGGAGACGATTGAATTTCCCCATCTTTTGTTCTGCTCTTAAGTCCCTGAACTTATGAAGTCTTGTTTCTGTAGTAGACCAATTCGTTAACATACCACCAAGCCATTTTTTATTAACATAATGACATCGAGCCCTTATTGCTGCTGATGCTACTAAATCCGCTGCTTTATTTTTGGTGCCAACGATTAAGAATTTTTTTCCCCTACTTGCTGCATCAAAAACTAAATTGCAGGCTTCTGATAAAAAACGAGCAGTTATAGTAAGATTTGTAATATGAATACCTTTACGCTTTGCAGAGATGTAAGGAGCCATTCTAGGATTCCATTTATTAGTACCATGACCAAAATGAACTCCCGCTTCCATCATTTCTTCCAAATTGATGTTCCAATATCGTCTTCCCATTTTCCCACACTTTCTCTTTTTCTTTTTTTTTTTTTCAAAGAGATTAAGTACCCTGTGAAATAAATAATTGTTCCGACGGAACCTTCTACCAGGATTGACCATTGATCTACGACCCAAACCATGAATTTCATCCTTTTTTTATTTCATTAATTGCGAAATCCATAATTGGACCAGAGAGTTAAAGTAAAAAGAATGAATCTCTTGTTAGGAATTAGTAAATTACATTATGTAAATGATTGATCTCATATCTCATGGAAAGTGTTTGGGGCACAAGAACAAAATAATTCTCTATGGTATAACAAAATATCTCTCATTTCCAACTCAAATAGATTCTTCCTTTTTATTTTCAAATGAATATTTTTGTCTTGCTTTGAACGATGTACTAATTTGTTAAATCCGGTACCAACCGGTATAATTCCCCCCAGAACAACGTTCTCTTTCAGGCCTTTCAACCAATCAATACGACCTCGTAGAGCAGCTTTTGCTAAAACCCGAGCAGTTTCTTGAAAACTCGCTTCGGATATGAAACTTTGAGTATTCAGAGATGACTTCGTTATTCCCAATAAGATTGCCCGATAACAGATCGCTTCGTCCAAAACGCGCCCTGCTCGCTCTGCTCGCAACAATCCAATAAATTCTCCAGGTAAAAAAACATTAGACATTCCATCTTCTGAAACCAAAACTCTTGATGTTACTTGACGTACAATAATCTCTATATGTCTATTATGGATCTGTACCCCCTGGGATCGATAAACCTTTTGGATCTTATTAACCAAAGAAATACGACTTTGGGCTATGGTTAGTTCAGCTCCAATCAAGAATCCCCAGGGGATCCCAAGAATCCTTCGGATACGTTCGTCCCAACCTTCAACTCTTCTTTCGAGGTTCATCGATATTGAATCAATTGAACGAACTTCTAAGATTTGTTCCACTTTTGGAAGACCTTGCGTTATGTCACCAGATCTCGATTTTTCATATATAAATGTAATTAATGTATCTCCTTCATAAAAGATTTCTCCATAATGGCCATGAACAGTTGCTCCTGGAGTGACCAAATAGGGTTTAGCTGATCTTATAACTAAAGAGTCAACATGAACAATTAAAATTTGACCAGATTTTTTTATGCGTGATCCGTATTTCAATAGACATACATTTTCACAAAGGAATTGTCCAATACTAATTATTGTCCATGCCTCTTCACAAGAATCGTGATGGAGAAAATACCAATTCAAATGGAATGAATTCCAAATTATGTTACTGCATAGATCGGGATTATAAATCCTACTATTTTCATCTAGGAAACAGTATTGAAATGGAAGTACTTGGAAAATCTGTTGAAAATTTTCAAGTAAAAAATCTTTCTTTAAAAAGACTTTATTATAAGTTCTTAAATAGTAAGATGAACGAAAATTTACTATTTTAGGCACAATAGTACCTAAAGGACCCAACAAATCCCTAATTGGA